AAAAGATAAAAAAGATTTTTTTTTATTGGAATTGGGTTTCTTTCTCTTTTTTTTTTTTCGTTCCTATTCTTCTTTCTATTTCTGAGAAAAAGAGGGCTTACAAAAGAAAGTAAAGGGTTTTTTCGTTCCCAATAGTTATGTATTTAATCGGTGGATAGGAGCATACTCTGGATTGGAATCGTGCCTTGGGGAGTACTGCCTAATAATTTCTACCAACTTTAAGCCCCAATTAGTATTCTTTAGTTTGTATATTATGTCAAAATGTTCTTTTGGATAATTTACATAATCTCCATTTCCATTACAAATCCGTTTCATATCTTGGTGTTTCTAACCATCCACTCGTTTTTGTTCAACCCCCCGTTATGATAATACGTGTATGGTAATACATACAAATAATAGTGAAAACTCAATACGGTGGATCTTTTGAGCCCGCTTCAAGTCAGGATGACTAATCAACCAATCTTGGGGTAAACGGTTTCTTATGTTTATTTCCGCTTAACTCTTTAACTCTTATACATGGAAAATGAGACTCAATATTTTTACTGCGAATTTATATATTCTAAATTATCTTATTTATACTTATTTATATATTATATATAAGCTGTTTTTTTTCACTCATATAACTATTTGATTTAATTCTTCAATCCGAAATCCGAATAATTAATAAAAAAAAATGAAGATATCTACTCTACTCAATTCATTCCACCACTTTCCTAGAAAGAAAGAATAAAGAAAAGCTTATGTCTATATATCAACGAATCGCACGTAGAGATATGGATAACACACATAAAGTTAATGGTATTTCATAACTAATCGATTGAGCAGCAGCTCGTAGACCACCTAAAAAGGAATATTTATTATTTGACCCGTATCCTGACATAAGAAGTCCAATGGGAGCAATACTTGAAATGGCAATCCATAAAAAAACACCAATATTGAGATCCGCTAAAACAAGGCGATAACCAAACGGAACTACTAAATAGCTTACTAAAATTGATATAACTGCTATGGATGGACCGATACTGAATAAACGAGTATCCCCTCTAGATGGAAAAAGATTTTCTTTGAAAAGAAGTTTTGTCCCATCTGCTAGAGCTTGAAGAACTCCCAAAGGGCCGGCGTATTCAGGTCCAATACGTTGTTGTATTCCCGCGGATATTTCTCTTTCTAACCATACAATTACCAGTACGCCTATTGTGATTCCCAATACAAGAGTCAAAATAGGAATAAATAACCATATAATTCCATAGACCTCTTTTAAAAATTCCAATCTAGAAAAAGAATCGATATCTTGTACTTCTGGTGTATCAATTATCATTTCAACGATCAACTTCTCCCATAATGATATCTATACTACCTAGTATTGTCATAATATCAGCCAATTTCATTCTTTTAACTAACTGAGGAAGAATTTGCAAATTGATAAAACCCGGCGGTCTAATTTTCCATCTCCAAGGAAAACCACTCCGATCCCCTATCAGAAAAATCCCCAATTCTCCTTTTGGGGCTTCGACTCTCACATAAAGTTCTTGTTTCGGCAATTCAAATGTAGGAGAAGGTTTTTTACTAATAAAGCGATATTCAAAATCATTCCATTCTGGATTCCCTTCTCTATCAAAGTATCGGATTTCTAAATTCTCATATGGCCCCCCCGGAATTCCTTCGAGAGCCTGTTGAATAATTTTTATGGATTCTATCATTTCACCAATTCGGACTAGATAACGAGCCAATGAATCTCCTTCTTTTTGCCACTGTACTTCCCAATCAAATTCGTCGTAACACTCATACTGATCAACTTTACGAAGATCCCATTGTATTCCGGACGCTCGCAGCATTGGTCCCGATAAACCCCAATTTATTACTTCCTCTCGACCAATAATGCCTACCCCCTCGACTCGTTCTAAAAAAATTGGATTGCGTGTAATAAGTTGTTGATATTCAGCAACCCTTGTTAAAAAATAATTGCAGAAATCCAAACATTTATCTATCCAGCCATGAGGTAGATCAGCCGCTACTCCCCCGATCCGAAAATAATTATGCATCATTCTCATACCGGTGGCAGCTTCGAATAGATCATATACTAATTCTCTTTCTCTGAAAATATAGAAAAAAGGAGTCTGTGCACCAATATCCGCCATAAAAGGACCGAGCCATAACAGATGAGAAGCTATACGACTCAACTCCAACATAATTATTCTGATATAGCTGGCTCTTTTAGGTACTTGAATATTTCCCAGCTGTTCCGGTCCATTTACCGTTATTGCTTCTGTGAACATAGTAGCTAAATAATCCCAACGTGTTACATAAGGCAAATATTGTATAATTGTTCGGTTTTCCGCAATTTTTTCCATCCCTCGGTGTAAATAACCCAATATTGGTTCACAGTCAATAACATCTTCACCATCTAGAGTAATGATAAGTCGAAGAACACCATGCATTGATGGATGGTGGGGACCCATATTGACTACCATGAGGTCTTTTCTTGTAGCTGGTATATTCATAGGTTTTTCCTTAATTCATTCTTTCATGAATTTCTGAAAATGAAAAAAAGTTCATTCAAATTCAAGATCTAATAAATCAAATAATTCAAAATGCCTCTTCAAATTAACGAGTTTTTAATTCCCGAATATCCAACCGATTAATTAATTCTTTATAACCCATTTTATTTTTCTTTGACAAATAAGATAGCAGTCGTTGGCGTTTTCCCAGAATTTTACGTAGACCTCTCTGAGATAAATAGTCTTTTTTGTGTAATTGTAAATGTGAAGTAAGTCTTCGTATCCTATTGGTGAAACTAAATATTTGAAATTCAACAGATCCCCTGTTTTCTTCTTTTTCTTCTTGTGAAATAACTGAGATGAATGAATTTTTTACCATAAAATGAAACCCCCTCCTTTTTTAAGATATTTTTGTTGATAGATATATTTATTGATCAGTAATAATAATGTCACTCGTTTTAGTTTGGTATAGACAATAATCTTAATTTCGTTATAAATTTTGGATTTTTTTAAATCAAATTGAATCAATCCGATTTTCATTTTTAAATTCGATTTGAAAAGGTATACATTTGAAAAGGTATACAAAAGGGTGGTTGTTTTCTGCACTCCCAAAAGATAAAAACTTAGTCCTACAATCAGAAGGTTTTATTGATTCATTTCTAGATCGAATTGATAGGTCATTGAATTAGTATCATGTATCAGAATGGAATGTAAGACAATGGATGTGTGCACCTCTTTGTCGTCATAGACCCGCTGTGATATGGGATGGGAAATATAGCAAAAATGGACTAGTAATAAATTTTCAATCGCGGATACATATGTATCCTTACCATACCGAAACGACTGCCGTTATTGGTATCAAACCAATACCGATTCATACAAGCTAAATCTTCTAATCGATAATTGGGCCAAAGAAATAACTTTAATTTAATAAGTTTTTTTTTTAATCCTTTGCTTTTATCCAAACCCTGGCTGTTTACCTTATTCCCATTCCCCAATGCTGAATTTTTATGCATATTATTTCTATTCCTAGAATTGAAACAAATTAGAATTCTAAATTCTCTCCGAAGTCTGGGTGATAAAAGATTTTCAGGAACAAACAAATCATAATTATTTTTATCTCTATTTCCAGTCATCTTTTGATATTTGGTAATGACTTTATCAGAATTCTTATCATCAGAATTCTTATCAACATGGTTTTTTTCTCGGTATTTTTGATTAATTTGGTGTTTACTTTGATGAACCAATGAAATACCAACGGTTTGATACATAATAAATTGTCCATCATTTTTTATAGATAGACGAATCGGTTCAATAATAAAAATTCCTCTTTTGATCAATTCTGTAAGAGTTAAATTTTTCTGAATCATCAGAATATCCAGACTCATTTCTCCCCTTTGAATAGAGGATATAGTTATTTCTCTTGGATTTATCAGTCTAAGCAGGAGACAATATACTTTGATGTTATTGATTATTTTTTTATTTAAAATATCATCCCATCGCAATTGAAAATGCAAATACCTTTTTAGCAAGAAATAAAACTCCGCTTTTGTATTGTTCTTGTATTGCTTTTTATTTTTATGTTTTTTCATGTCCGATCCCATATAATCTTCTTCAACATCTTTTTCTTGGTTTGAAAGAGCGGATTCAAGGTTTGCTTGGTCCGCGGATTCTTTTTGACCTTTATTTCGTTTTTTTAATTCAAGAGATTTTTTTTCATTGGAGGATATAAAAGGATCTCTTTTTTTATTTCCAGCGATGCTTTTGTTTTCAATATCAGTAGCGTTTTCATTTATATTAGAATCTAAAAGAAGTAATTTTATTGGTATAAACCACGGTTTAGTTTTATACAAATTATAAAGTATCAAAAATTCTGGGAAGAACCAATGTTCAAGATTTGATATGGGACGATTTAATATTTCTTCATTCATTCCCATCCAATCCAAAAACCCTTTTTGATTGGATAGGTTGATTTCTTGATCTTGATGAATCGTGAGGTAAAAAAGATCTTTCTTTTTTATTTTATCAATTATTTGATAATTATTAAGCTTAGCCTTAGTAGATTTTTTATTACTGTCAGTATCAATATTTATCCAGGCTTCGATATCGACTTTCTTTCTAAGACAAAAATGGATAATTCTCCAATCAAAATATTTTCTATCCATATTTTTCTCCATATCTCTAATATCATCTTGTACTAGATCATTATTGATAGGGATAATAGGAATACCTTCCATCATATTAAATAATTTTCTTTTATGTGTGTTGGAATTAGAAAAAACTTCTTGGTTATTTTTTACGTGAAATGGCGATTCATAAATTGAAGAGTACTTCGTATCTTCAGAATTAATAGATTTATATGCTAACCGATCATATCTATATTGTTTTTTAAAACTCTCCTTTTGATTCAGTAATGAAGCCTTTTCAAAATTATTTTGTTTTTCGTAGTGAATAAATTTCATTTTTTTAGATGAATTGCATAAATCCTTATTTTGATTCATACAGTGTTGATTGAATCTATTTCGCCATTTTTGTGTTACTAGTCTAGACCATCTAATCTGAGATATATCATATTGATAATGATTCCTTAACCAATTTGTCCATTGATTCATTCCAGACTTCTGACGATTCTTATGTTTTAATTGAGAATGAAACAATTCTTGTGTTCCAACAAAAGAATCCTTTATTTCATTTTTAATAAAAAGGGCTGCTCCATTATATTGAAAGACAGATTTTAACTTATATAAATAGAAATTAATAAATTGGGTTTGTGAGAGTTTGTAAAATACATAGGCTTGTGAAAAGTAGGATAAGTCACAAAAATTATTTGAATTCTTATTACTAATATTAGTATTATAAAGTGCCTTTTTTAGAGTCGAAATAAAGTGAATTAAACTTTGATTTGTTTTATCAATTTTTTCTTGATTTGTTTCATTATTGGTAATGTATTTATTAAAAATTTTTTTTATTGATTCAAGAAATGGTTGTGTATTGATCCTAGGAATATTAATGATCCACAGAAAGATATCTATGTATATCCTTTCAATGAAAATTTTAAAAAAATAATGTGATTTCCGGATTAATCGAACATTTTTTCTTTTTAATATCTGCCAAATATTTTTTTGTGATTCCAACCTTTTATCATCATCACTTATTTTGTTAGAACTAATATTTCGATCTGGAATTAGAAATCCCCCTTTTTTTTCATTTTTTATTTTTTCTATTTGATTTATGATTGTGTTTGTTCTATCAGTTAGATCCTGCATTTTTTTTTCTGTCAATGAATAATTTGTCCAATCCCGAGGTATATTTTGAATGGACGATTCATGAATCATCAAATTACTTATTATCGAATCTTTTTTAGTTTTACTCAATTCAAATTCATATACTTTTCTTTTTCTCAATCCAAACAGGAGAATTGGGTTTATTTTTGAGAGTTCTTTTTTTATTTCTTTTAAAAACTGAATGCTTTTAATGACCCATTTTTTTGTTTCTTTTGAAACATTTAGAAACAATTTTGTTTTTTCTTTTAAAATTCTTAGAATTAGAAAGCATTTCTTTTTCAATTTTAAAACTTTTCTTTTGAGTTCTTTAAAAATAGGTTCAAAAAATGAAAGTTGTTTTCTGGGAGAATCAAAAGGGAATTCAGCTTCCATTCCAAAAATTGTTAAAAAACAAAAATCATTTTTGGAATCTTTCTTTTTCATTGGATCGTTATAAGGGGCTCGTAGGTTAGATCTGTGCCAAGGTTTCAGACGAAAAGGAAATAGAATCTTAATCTGAATACCGTCTGTTAACCAGTTTTTTGGAAATTCTTTTTCTGATAATTGAACGCCATTATAGGTGCATTTAACATGCATTTCTCTATTCCAATCCTTTAAATCCTCGGACCATTCGGGAAATTGAAATAATAGCATACGGGCGGTATTTTTAACTATTATCAATGAAGGCAATATAATATATTTTCTAAGAATCGATTGGATTACTAACAAAAAACCTCTTATTACTTGAGCAAGTAAAATACTATCCCAGGCTTCCGCTATTTCTATACGTACTTTCTCCTTTCTTTTGTCTTCTTCTTTTTTATCCTCTTCTTTTTTTTTCTCACTTTCTTCTGTGGTTTTCTCTTTATAATCCGAAATTTTGAGTTCTGCGTTTGTCCACATACAATTTCTCAAAATTAGGTTTATCCGTTCGGAAATATCAAAAGAAAAAAGGGGGGATTTGTCTATTCGGTCCAAAAAAAGGGGGGAATGCACATCTGCCTCAAAGAATTTCCAAGTAACTATTTTACGTCTTTGAGCACGCACGGAGCCTTTGATTATGTCTCGACGAAAATCTGATTGTTGTGAATAACGTATCAAAGCTACTTCGTCTGTTTGATCAGTATTATTAGTTTCTTGGGTATTATTATAAGTATCAGTATCAGTATTCTGTTGGTTATCAGTAAAAATAACTACACGTTTGGCTTTTCTTGAGCGAATCTCATGATCTTCTACCACACTTTCCTCAGTTTCTCCCTCCTGTTGTTCCAAATCGTTAATTAATTTGTATGACCACCGAGGGACTTTTTTATGGATTTCTTTTAGTGCAATAGATTTTTTTTTTTTCGTTTTCTCGTTGGGAAGAGTTCTATCTGCATCAAATAAAAATTTGAAAATTTTTATTCTATCTTCTGAATCAATTCTTACTTGTTCGTGTTCAGGAACTAAAAAGGGTCTTTTAAAATTTAAACTTGATGTTGATTTTACAGCAAATTCATTGATTAAGTTCAATAAATAATAAATTTGCTTTGCGCATGCTTTTCTATCAAATGGATTTAGTTTCTGTTCAAATTCTAGGCGATTAATAATAAGAAGGATACTATGAATCTTATTTATACAAAACTTTTCTATATAATTTTTTATAGAAATTTCATTTATAATTGAGAGTGAAAACAATTTTTTGATTCGTCCGCGATAGGGTCCATTTAAGAAAGGATCATATATTTTTGGTAAATATT